AATACTATTTTCGAGCACTCGAACGAAACCCGTTCTTACCCCAAGCTTTTAACAATATGGCCGTGATCTGTCATTACGTGCGACTATCTCCAATATAGAATAGAAAAAAAATAAAATAGGCTTTCTACATATATATCGTTCGAAACAACGATTTTTATCAGCTGTAGCAAAGAAAGAAACTTCATAGAAGTAGAAATATGAAGAAATATATGCCTAGATACTTTTTTCTATGGATAAACGATCTAATTGACAGAGGAAGCACCGTAAAGATCAATTAACAAGGGTTTTTACCGATACAACAAGAACTGCTTACTTCTATCATGATAGAAGAGTTAGGAATCAACTTATGTAATAAAGTGGATCCCCTAAGCTTTTGAGCAGCGGTGTAGTATCAGATCCCAAAGATAGTAAGTCTTTTCTTATGAAGAAAAGTCTTTCTCAAAGATTCTATAGAAATTTAGATATCATATATTTTCATATATGATATATGAAATCGAGATAGTTACCTGTCAGAAACTTAGAATAAGAGTGTGAATGGCGATGCTTTATTCTTCTGAAGGTAGGAGAAAAGATAAAACTATAAAAAAGGATTAAATTATTTTTTAATCCAAAATCAAGTTTGAAACTCATGTAATTAACCTATTTTCTTGTGATTTATTCCAAAAAAAAGGAAGATCAAAAGAATCAAAAGAATTGACTGTTGAGCCGTATGAGTCGGGAAACTCTCAAGTACGGTTCTAAGGAAAGGAATTTTTTCACCTATTCCGACCGCGGAGAACAGGCCACTCGACAGGGAGATTCTGAAATTGCGGAATCTTGGTTTGATCAAGCTGCTGAATACTGGAAACAAGCTATAGCCCTTACCCCCGGTAATTATATTGAAGCACAGAATTGGTTGAAGATCACAGGGCGCTTTGAATAATAACACTATGTTTATTTTTCTATTCTAATTTATTATTATTTTATTCTGTATCTCTTCTATATTGTCTCTCTTTAGAGAATATAGAAGAGATACAGAATCCATCTATATCTATATTTATTTCTCTATTTCGAATTTAAATGAAATATATAATAAATTCTTTTTATGCTACCTATATTGAATATATTTATTTGTTAGAGTTGTCCCAATCAGTGAAATAAAACAGATCATTTCTATAGGAACAACCAATCAAAAGATTTCACTATATCTCTTCTGACTTCTAAAATCGTTTTCTTTTATCTGGGATTTCGTAGAGATAAATGATAAGTAGATATAGTAGAAAATTTTTTTAGGCTATTCAAACCAATATAAAGAGACCTTCTAAACTAAAAACGAAATAGAAATACCCATAGGTTCCCGAGTAATGCTAATAACTGCTCACGTGATTTGAAATTTATTCTAATTACATAAGAATATCTTCTATGTAAGATATGCAAGAAAGACAAAAAGTGAAATTAATTCCATCTAGCAACCTCTAAGTGAAATCTGAATACAATAGGTTGGACAAAAAAATTATTGAACGTCATAAAATTCAAAGTCCATAAAAAGTTTTTGAAGATTTTCAAAAGGTCCGTTGAGCGCCTTACTGCTATGTCATAATAGATCCGAACACTTGCCCCGGATTAACTTCCGGATCATAATTGTTCTAGTGAATAACTAAAGAAAATATAGAATAGATAGATGGGAGATAGAAGAGAAAGAAATTCAATATAAACATCTCTCAGAAGTTCACTAATTATCTTTTATGTTGGCGGGTCTCTTTGTATGTGTTGTCCGGAAAGAGGAGGACTCAATGATTAAAGAGGAGGACTCAGTGATTATTCGTTCGCGGAAACCAGAAGTCAAAATTTTGGTAGATAGGGATCCCGTAAAAACTTCTTTCGAGCAATGGGCAAAACCCGGTCATTTCTCAAGAACAATAGCTAAGGGACCTGATACGACTACTTGGATCTGGAACCTACATGCTGATGCTCATGATTTCGATAGCCATACTAGTGATTTAGAGGAGATTTCCCGAAAAGTATTTAGTGCTCATTTCGGACAACTCTCCATTATCTTTCTTTGGCTGAGTGGCATGTATTTTCATGGTGCTCGTTTTTCCAATTATGAAGCATGGCTAAATGATCCAACTCACATTGGACCTAGTGCCCAGGTAGTTTGGCCAATAGTAGGCCAAGAAATATTGAATGGTGATGTAGGCGGAGGTTTCCGAGGAATACAAATAACCTCTGGTTTTTTTCAGCTTTGGCGAGCATCTGGAATAACTAGTGAATTACAACTCTATTGTACTGCAATTGGTGCATTGGTCTTTGCAGCCTTAATGCTTTTTGCTGGTTGGTTTCATTATCACAAAGCTGCGCCAAAATTGGCTTGGTTCCAAGATGTAGAATCTATGTTGAATCACCATTTGGCAGGGCTACTAGGACTTGGGTCTCTTTCTTGGGCAGGACATCAAGTACATGTATCTTTACCAATTAACCAATTTCTAAATGCTGGAGTAGATCCCAAAGAGATCCCACT